AAGATCTTTTCCCTCTCTTCGGGATCGAACATCAATTGCAACGATTCGATAGACGGCTCATTGGGATAGATATAGATAAACAATACCCCCCCTAGAAACGTATAGGAAGTTTTATCCTCGTACGGCTCGAGAAAAATTGATTTGATTTGAAGTTTTGTCTATGTATGGAATTCGAATAAATGACAAAGGAATCCATAAAATCATCAAATCAATTAGACTATTATTTAATTAAGTCTTTTTTCTTCTTCCTTCCTGAAAAAGAAATCATTCGTACTCATAACTCAAGTTGGATAACTATCAAATAGCTCAAAGGAAAATCTTTAGGCAATTTCATTTATTGAGTGATCTTTACCCCTTTTTGTTTGTCTCGTTTCAAATCTATTTCAATTCTTCAATCTGATTCAGTTATTGAGACAATTAAAATGGCGTTTCCTTGTTCTGGGATCCTTTATCTTTGTTTTAAATCATTGGGTTTAGACATTACTTCGGTACTTCTTAATCCTTTCAAAATGGCAGCAACATACCTTTTTTTGTGATTTCTTTCTATCAAAAAGTCCTACGGACGATTGATTCCGCGTGATACATACACTTTGGATCAAAAAAGTTTGATAAATTCCAACGGAATTTCCTTTTGAATTGGAAACTTGTTCGAATTTCATTCTTTATGATTTCTATATCGGATTTCTATATCGAAGATAAATTTACGAAGTTGTTCAATTTATTGATTAGCATTAACCCTAGATCCTTGCCCCGAGAAATGAATTAATCCTTTCCTTTCTACTCGAGCTCCACCATGTACTATTTACATTACAACCCAACAAAAAGGGGAGTTCTTCTGGAACAGAACAAATGATGTCGAGCCAAGAGCACCTTCATTCCTATATAAAATGGTGGATGTAAGAATCCACAGCGGATCGTGTCCTTCAAGTCGCACGTTGCTTTCTGCCACATCGTTTCAAACGAAGTTTTACCATAACATTCCTCTAATTTGGAAGCGGTATGGAATTGATTCAATTATGGAATCATGAATAGTCATTGGTTCGGTTGATGCATAGACATTGTAATCTATACCTTTTTCTTCTCTATATATAGATGAGTAAAGATATATATATATAAATTTTTCTTTTATGAAAAAGTCTTAGCAAGACCCCATCTTTAACATACATAAATAAAAATAGAAATAACATCAAGAAATGAGTTCTTTTTGAATCTGCATCTTCAAGTGACTCAACGGGATAGATTGGCCTATTTCCTTTCCTACTTTTTCGAGTACCAAAGATTCAACTTAAACTTATAGGGAATCGTTAAAAATATTTATATTTAATCAAAAATATTTATATTTAATAAAATATTTTATTTCAAATTCTGATATATTTAGTATATTAGATTTTGTTAAATCTAGGTTCAGGAATTTTTCGGTAATCTAATCTTGCCATGCCATAAAGTGAATCAAATTTCAAATTACCCTCTGCCTAAATCGTTACATAGATTCACAATTCATTCTTCATTAGGTCCAAACACGAAATACCTAAAAATGAGATTCAATTCAAATATAAAAAAGGATCGGTTACATATATAACTTGATCCGGGCACAGATATTTAAATTAATACCTTCCGTTGCTGATTAATTCCTATCTACTCACCCCATTCTATCGGAATGATCAACTATAAATCAAAAGGGGATCCTGTCCAGATTACAACAAGATATTGCTCCTATTGTGGATATAGATTCTTTCGTATCTCGATTCAAAAGGCATCCATCCAAATAGATATGGAACGGAAGGTTTTTCTAAGTAACTAATCCCTATAATAAATATAAATAATATAAATAGGAAGAGAATGCACGTGCAATTGCCCGTTGAATCCAAACTCTTGTGAGCCAGGTAAGATGGGAACATGGATCCCAAATAGGTTCAGTTACACCTGCGTGTTATTTGAACACGATTCCACTTGTTAAAAATTTTTATTCTAATAGATTGGATATGCTCTGGGACGGAAGGACTCGAACCTCCGAATAGCGGGACCAAAACCCGATGCCTTACCACTTGGCCACGCCCCATTTTTTCTATTCGGCACTAATAAAGAATATTATTAGTATTGGTTGTTTGTCAACTTCAGTCCAAATATCTATAGAAGAGATTCTTAGAATTTTGATAAGTGTAGATATAGAATTCAACTTAATTTATTGATCATTACATATAATTCAATTAAGATATTGTATGAAAATATAATTTCTTCTATTCTCCATTGAGAATGGGAAGATTTTTGATTGGGTGGGTTCAAAGGAGGATTTTTTTGTCTACCTTACTGACTTTCTTCCTTTTTCCTTATAAAAATAATTCAATCAAAATGCAATTATCTCCAAGAACAAAATGCCTGTTATGCTTAATATCTTTAGTTTGATCTGTCTTAATTCTGCCCTTCATTCGAGTAGTTTTTTCTTCGGCAAATTGCCCGAGGCCTATGCTTTTTTGAATCCAATCGTAGATGTTATGCCAGT